GTTCGACCATACTATCCATTTTTATTATTGTAATCTCGAAAGATACAAACTGAATCGAGATCAATCTACAATATGTATATGGATCTTCATAAATGTTAATATCAATTAAATATATGGAATGTACATAGTATCTCAATTCTATTTCTTTGCTTCATCTATTTGTTTCCTTTATCTATTTGATTTTTGTTGATTCCAATCAATCTGAAATAATCGCGAGGCAACTCTTATTATTTTCTAATTTCTAGAAAATTAGAAAGTAATCTTTTTTTTAGCATTTCAAAGAAGTAATCGATTGCGCGGTTTACAGATAATCCAAGGAGTTCTACGGTAACTTCTTCGGATTTCGAAATTAGAAAGGGGTTATCCTATCGATTTTGAATCCTTCAGCCATGATAGCAAACGCGTCAATAAAGCACAGCAGAAATAAAAGCCAATACAATTTCGGAATGAAGATATTTTTATTAATTCAATTTTTGAAAATGAATTAAATATATTAAATAATTAATAAAGATTATTTATGCTTTGCAAAACGATCTATAAAAAATCTATAAAAAAGTGATACAATTTGATTCCCCAACTCAATTCGTAGTATCTCTAGAGTCCACTCCTTCCCCATATTACGAGTGAAAGGGAAAATGTAAAGACTACCATTAACGCAGCCCAAGCGAGACTTACTATATCCATGTGAATTATGTCCCCTATCTCTCTGAATATGAAGGAATTATTCCATTAGTGTTTATTAATAATAGTGGAATCACTGGTGCAGAGTCAAAAGGGGATTCTGACCCAACACCCTCGATCAAAGACTCCAATAAATATGAAAAATTAAACTGCAGTTACGCTTTTCTTTTGAAGTATCAAAGGGAATGCTACTAATATATATATGTAGGAATACTGATACCTATTCTTTATTTTTCTTGTCCTTCATTATCATTAAGTAAAAGAAATCCTTCATTATCATTAAGTAAAAGAAAAAAGCCAATTATCCATCCAATCTAATTCAAGACCCGGCCAGTAGACACGACATTAGTAATGGAAAAAAATCGGTAACTCTTTATTTGATATGATAGCCCTTCCACTACTATAATCTTTCCTTGAATCCTAAATACAACGAGTTACGGCACTTTAATTTAAAGAAGGGAACCCCCAGCTGTTTCCAATCAAGAAAGTCTCAAGACTACGCGTGTTTTGCTGGGAAAAATTCGGCGAGTTATAACAGCAAAGGGGAATAAAGAATAAGGGATTTCGAGTCTTGTCTTTTGTTAATCAGGCGACACCCAGATTTGAACTGGGGAAAAAGGATTTGCAGTCCCCCACCTTACCGCTCGGCCATGCCGCCAAAACGATACCAAATAGATGAAATATTCCCCTTTATTTGTTATTTGTTTTTTTGGGGGGGGCCGGCGCCTTCCCTTCAATTAATTTTATAGTATCTCAAAACACCCAATATCTAAATACCTCTCTTTTCTATTAAAAAATAAAAAACCAAATGGGAATTTTTTTCAGTTACAAAAGCAAAAATTCAGAACAAATTGGAACCATTAACTATATGACTGTAAATTTATGACCCACTCTTGGATTTACATCTCAAATTGTCTTTACCTAATGATAAATGATATAAGAAACTCAAAATTGATATATAACTAATCAGTCTTGATTTTTTTATTGAAAAAAAAAACCTTCTCAACTCAATTTCAATTATAATGTCAATTATTAGTATATGTAAACCCCAAACATAAGTTGTGTTCCACAGTTAGCTTATGGGGTATATTATTTGTGTATGATGCCTGTTTATAGGGAATAGGCGGACACTTGTCGTACTGCAATTTAAATTGATTAGATTGAAGAGAAAATAGAAATTTTGATAGAGTACCACATGTGCTGTCCCGAGTAGAAGTATGCAATAAAGGAGAGCGATGTATGGATAGATAGCTATAGCAGCGCGGGTTTAATAAATACAAGCCTTCTTATGCACTTCAATCGTATTCTAAAAATCAAAATTCTACGAAAAAAAGAAAAAGGAGTTCTCTGCAAATCATTTTTGGAACAATGGAATTCACGAAAGAGTTAAGTACTCAAAAAATTAACTTTCTATTGTTATATTGTTTCTGATTATTATGTCTTTATCTCCGTGAATGGATCAAATCCCGAATCCATTTATTTTTCTGATATCCAATCGGATTGGAATATGTAATATCATAATAATGGTATAAAGTGAATTTTCTATTCTAGACAAAATAAAAAAACTCCATAATTCTAAGTGGAATTTATCAATTCCTTTCCGTTTGGATCTGTCTCTTAGAAATTCCAATTTAACTAAGTCTAAAATTAAGTCTAAAATCATCTTTTTTCCTCCGTTCATACGTATTTCATACATTCCATATATATGGAGTTGGGTAAAATTTCATGTGATTCAGTAAACAGAATCGAAATTCCATCATTGCTAGATCGATTCATATGATTCAATGCAGAATGAGAAAAGAATGGGATTTTTTGATAA